CAAAAAAGGCTAAGATAGCTAAAAATGTTGTTGTAATTACTGAAATACATGTTATTAAATGTGCTCCGCTTACTCCAACCTTTCTACCAAAGAAACCTGAAACTATTGAACCTAATAAAGGTAAAATTATCAATGTTAAATACATTATTTATATTGTATTGATATACTTCCTCTTAATCTATAATATGCAACTAGGATTCCTAAACCTATTGCTGATTCTGCTCCTGCTATTGTTATAATATAAATAGCAAAAGTTTGTCCTAAAATATCATCAAAACTAAGTGAACTAATTAATATTAAGAATGTTATAGATAATAACATAATTTCTATAGAAATTAACATTAGTATGATATTTTTTCTATTTAAAACAAATCCTAATATTCCTATTAGGAATAATAATATTGAAAAATTCATTTTTTTTTTATGACTTTATTTTGATTTATCTATACTATATAAAAATTAAGGCTAAGATTGCCTTAGACGTGTATAAGATTTGAACTTATATATCAGTATCCGTAGTACAGTATTCTACCATTGAATTAACACGCCTAAAAGGTGTGTTACACACCTTTTATTTTTATTAAATTATAATTAAAATATTACTATTTTTTAGGATTTAATTTCTAAAATATCTATATATATATAACAATTACACTATAATATTTTTATAACTTTTTTATTAATATAAATGATTAAAATTGAAATATGTATATAAATTATAAATAATTAATTTGTATATTATTTTAAGTTTAATATACCATCATGTCATATTTTGAATTAAAAAAATTTTTTACTATCGATATATGTATATACTCATACTTATATTGCAAGATACACTATTTTTTTTTTTTTAGGTATACTTATATTTTACATTGAGATTTACACAATATTTTGTAGTTTATATTTTAAGTTTTGTTTTTTACTTAACCTTCCATTTGATCTCTTAATCATAATAAGAACTCTTTTATAGATACTGATTGGATAGCAATAGGCATAGAACTATGAAGTATACCACAAATTTCTGAACATTGTCCAAAGAATGTACCAGGACGATTTACATAAACAGAAGCTTGATTTAATCTTCCTGGGTATGCATCAGCTTTTATACCTAAAGATGGACAAGCATAAGAATGTATAACATCAGCAGCTGAAATAACAAATCTTGTATGAGTTAACTCTGGTATAATAACTCTATTATCAACTTCTAACATTCTAAATTGACCATCTTCTAAATCACTTTCTGGTACTATATATGAATCAAACTCAATAAATTCGTTATCCTCATTTGTAAAATCAGGATATTGATAACTTCAATATCATTGATGACCCTCTGCATAAACAACTAATGAAGGATCCATAACTTCATCCATTAAATATAATAATTTGAATGATGGAAATGCAATTAATATTAATATAAAAGCAGGTGTAATTGTTCATATTAATTCTATTAAAGTACCATGATTCATGTACTTGTGTGCTATAGGAGACTTTGATGCTACAAAATTTCTTATAATTGTTATCATCATTCATGTAACTGTGAATAAAATTATAGCTAAATAAAACATAATATTATTATGTAATTCCTCTATTCCTTCCATTTGAGGTGAAGCATTATCTTGGAAAAATACACCTCAAGGAGTAGGAGCATCCAATAGTAAATGTCCTTTTAATATATCTAAAAGCATATTTATATATATGTATAATATTCATTTATTTTTATAACTAGTCCAAAAGAGCCAACTTTTATGGTCTTACTTTGCTCCTTCAGAGCAAAGTATTATTAGATAAAAAAAAATTTTATTTTTTTTTTTAATAATTTAATATATTCCACCCTTATAACCATAAAGTTATTATTAGTTAATTATATATTAATGAATAACCACTTCAAGATTTATAATTAAAATTATAAACTTGTCTACTCTCAATTTTTAAAGCATTTTTCCCTAACTCAAAGGCAAAACCTAAAGTTAATACAAGAAAAAATACTAACATAATAACTAAACCATATATTCCATTAGTATATGCACTTACCACATAAGGATACACTAATAAAATTTCTAAGTCAAATAATAAAAATAATAGGGCAAATATAAAAAAAGATATACTGAACTGTGTTCTATTTTGTCCTAAAAAAGAATGAAAACCACATTCAAATGCACTATCTTTTTCTTGATACGGATTGTGGGGAGAAAGTATCAAATTTACTGCTAACAATATTATTGCTAATATTGGTATTAAAAATAAAAAAAAAGTTGTAGTTGTCATGATTTATGTTAATTTAAATTTATTTATATATTTGGTATAATTTTTTATTACTTAATTTTCATATTAAGCTTCAGATTCAGTTCTTTCGTGTAGTTTTTTTGAACTTTAGTCTAATTTTTTATTACTTAATTTTTATATTTAGCTATGTTTTCATAAATTTAGTCTAAATCGTTGTTACTTAATTTATATATTAAGCTATTTATTCAGAAATTTAGTTTAATTTTTTATTAATTTTTTTTTTTTTACTTTTTTATTATGCTACGTATAATAATAAAAAAGCCATCATTAATGCAAACAGTCCTGTCGCCTCTGCGAATGCAAAACCTAATATTGCGTATGAGAATAATTGCCCTCTTAATGATGGATTTCTTGCTACACCTAAAATTAATGCTCCGAATACAACACCAATACCAACTCCAGCACCTATTAATCCTGATGTAGCTAACCCTGTTCCTATTATTTTTGCTGCCTGTATCATTCTATTTAAATTTACGGGTATGTATACATTTTAAAAAATTAGTAATGTTTATAAGAACTTCTAAGTTTATTGAATTCTGACACGAATGGTGTTAATTTTGTTTCATACTCAGGATCTTTATTCATTAATTTTTCTTCAGCTGATATACCTTCATGTATTAGCTCTTCAGTTTTGTCTAAATGATTTTGTATTAAATTATCAAGTAGACTAATCCTATAGGAAATTAATTTACTATTAGCTTATTTTAGTTTGGTATTTGTTTGTGTTTGCATGTAGACTTTTTAATATCTACTAGTTAATTACTTAAAATTTATTTAAGCTTCAAAAAAAATTTTTTTATTTGCTCCGATTTATTTGAATTCAGTTTTGCTTGTATTTCTATAGAGACTTTTTAGTCTCTATCATCTAAACCTATATAAATCATGATCAATTTGACATTATAAGATAATATCCTAAACTTGTCACCAGCTAGACTGGATAGGTAAACTTGCAAAAGCATGAGGTTTAGGTGGACTTGTTAAACATCATTCTAATGAGCTATTATTTCTAGTGAATAACACTTGGAATGTATCACTGAATAATTGTGGAGTTAATCAAGGATATCTTGAAACTGCTTTACCTTCTGTTAATTGTTTGTAAATAATTGTTAAAAAATATCATGTAGCTACAACACTAATAATAGAACCTATACTACTTAATAAATTTCAACCATAGAAAGCATCAGGATAATCACTAATTCTTCTAGGCATACCTTGTAAACCTAAAAAGTGTTGTGGGAAGAATGTTAAATTAACACCAACAAATAAAATTCAGAAGTGTACTTTAGCTGCAAAATGATCATAAGATAAACCTAATAATTTAGGTATTCAGAAATATCAACCACTAAATAATGCAAATACGGCACCCATACTTAATACATAATGGAAATGAGCTACAACGTAATAAGTATCGTGGAAAGCTACATCAAGTGATGCATTAGCTAAAACAACTCCACTTAACCCTCCAATAGTGAATAACACAACAAATCCTAATGCAAATAACATAGGAGGTGTTAAATGTAAAGATCCACCATAACATGTAGCTAATCAACTGAATATTTTAATACCAGTTGGTACTGCAATAATTAAAGTAGCAGCTGTAAAATAAGCTCTAGTATCTACGTCTAGACCTACTGTATACATGTGATGACTTCAAACTAAGAATCCTAAAACACCAATAGACATCATAGCGTAAACCATACCTAAGTAACCGAATACGTTTTTACCTGAACCAGCTGCAATTACTGTACTAATTATTCCGAATCCTGGTATAATTAATATATAAACTTCTGGGTGTCCAAAGAATCAGAAAAGATGTTGGAATAAAATAGGATCACCACCACCAGCTACTTCGAAGAATGATGTGTTAAAGTTTCTATCTGTTAAAATCATAGTAATACCACCGGCTAATACTGGTAATGATAATAACAATAATACAGCTGTAATTATAACAGCTCAACCAAATAATGCTAATTTATGTAAACGAATACCTGGACTTCTCATATTTAAAATAGTTGTTATGAAGTTCATAGCTCCCAACATACTACTTATTCCACTTAAGTGTAAACCAAAAATTGCTAAATCAACACTTGGTCCACTGTGTGATTGGATTCCTGATAAAGGTGGATAAATTGTTCAACCTGTTCCTGCTCCATTTTCTATTGTTGCTGAAAAAACAAATAATAGTAAACTAGGTACTAATAATCAAAAACTTATATTATTTAGTCTAGGGAATGCCATATCTGGACCACCCACTAATAATGGTAATAAGAAATTACCAAATCCTCCTATTAAAGCTGGCATAACCATGAAGAAAATCATCATTATAGCGTGTGCTGTTATTATACTATTATATAATTGGTTATCACCAACAAATTGAACACCTGGACCAGATAATTCTAATCTTATTAATACAGAAAATGCTGTACCTAATAAACCTGAGAATAATGCAAGCATTAAATATAAAGTACCTATATCTTTAGCATTTGATGATAAAAATCATCTTTCTTGTCATTCTGTAGGTTGTTTAAAAGTTAAAAATGATGAACCTTTACTATTTATCGAGGCTACATCTTCTTTTTTAGTAGAAGTTGAAAAACCTCTTCCTAATGATATATTATATTTTGTTAACTGATCTAACAAAAAAAAAATAAAAATAAAATTTTTTATTTTCGTAAAAACGAATTTTTTAATATGTGTATAACTATTATAATTATTAATAGTTATTAGGGTGGGTACCTAGAATTGAACTAGGATATACTATGCCACATACAGCTGTTCTACCTTTGAACTACACCCACCTGAAAATATATATTTTTATATTTAATTAAAATTAAAAGTAATTTGCACCAATTTTTTAATTAAATATTTTGTTATCTATACAATTTAAATCTATTAATTATTTTGTTATAAATTTCTATTTCATAGGAATTATTTTCATATAAAACTTGTGGATCACTAATAGGTGATTATCTAAAGCTATCAAAAGAATATCTAATAAATTTTTCATAATCTAAATATGAATTTATTTCTTTTTCTTGATTAAAAAATCTAGTTAATTTAGACTTTTCTAAATCTATTATTTCCTTATGTTTATCAGTAAAAAAAAGACATCTATCCATTTCATATTTTTTATATTTCCTTGCTCTTCTATATGCTTGTTCCCTTTTATTTGATTCTAATCTTTTTTTATCAAAATATCTTTTAATACGTTTATTAACATCATCATCATCATCATCATCATTATCCTTACCATTAGGAGCAGGAGCAATTAGACGATATCCTTGATTAGATGATGGATTAACAGAATTATCTGATAAATCATTCATTTTTACTTCTTGATTATATTCAGACTCCTTAAAATCACTATATATAAAGAAAAGAATAAAACAAAAAACAAAGAATAATATAAAATATAATAAATAAAATATATTGAATTTATTAATAATATCAAATATACCATTAACATTTATTATTATATTTGAAACTTGAATTGTTAAATTAGGAACTTGAATTGTTAAATTACCCACTGTATCAATAATTATATTACTAAAATTAGTAAGAATTTGATCAAGTAAATGTAAAGAAGAATCTTTTAACTTAACCAATAATTTTAAGTTAAAACCTATATCTATACCTAATACATCTACATTAGCTTGTAAGGGTTTATCTGCTAATGCGTGTGGTTTGGGTGGCTTAGCCAGGAGAGAAACTCGAATTCTCATTCTTAATTCATGAAATTATTGTTCTACCACTTAAACTATCCTGGCTAAAATTATGTTGGGGCGACTCGAACACCCAATAGTAAATACCAAAAATTTATGACTTACCGATTAGTCGACAACATAAAATATATGGGTAACAAGACTTGAACTTGTAAAGTATAAAACTATTCCATCCTAAGAGGAACCTGGTTACCAAATTTCAGCATACCCATAAATTGCTCGAGATAAGACTTGAACTTATAACCTAATCATCTTCAGTGATCCGCTCTACCAATTGAGCTTCTCAAGCTATAAAAATATATTGGAGTTATCAGGACTCGATCCTGAAATAACGATATGCAAAATCGCCGTTTTACCAGTTAAACTATAACCCCTATCCGAGAAACGATTCGAACGTTTACGACTTGCGTCACTTAAACTTAAGTTAAGACTGTCTACCAATTTCAGCACTCGGATTATTTAAGGCTAAAATGACTTGAACATTTACTCAAACCATCATGAGTGGTTCGCTTTACCTATTAAGCTATAGCCTTTAAAAGCGGATTTAGGAGTTGCACCTAAATATTTTGGTCATGAGCCACCTATGTTACTATTACATCAATCCGCATGTATCTATAAGAAATAGGTGACTTGAACACCTGACCTTTCGCGTGTAAAGCGACAGCTCTACCAACTGAGCTAATTTCTTTCAACCCAAGGGAGATTTGAACTCCCGCACTAACAGTGAAAATGTTATGTCTTAACCAAACTTGACCATTGGGTCTTTAATTTAATAGCCCAGTGCAAGTATCGCACTTACTTCTACCGATTACAAAACGGTTGCATTACTTTTATGCTAACCAGGCTAAATCTAATATTTCTATGGTGTAGCCTACCTTAGGGCTACACCATCTTGCCGGTTTGATTGTTTATCTTGCTTTTTTATGTAAATGATATGTGAAATATTTAGTATTTTAATAATTAGTACTTTATGTCTAAAAATATTAATATTAGTACAACTAAAGCCTATTAATCATTATAAGTAAACTTATAAGTAAACTTATAACAAACTCGTAGTGTTCTACTACGCTTAAAAGTATCCTAAAGTAAGCTTCGCGCTTAAATGCTTTCAGCACTTATCTTTAACTGACGTAGCCTTCCTGCCATGCCTATATGAACAATTTACTTAAGTATAAGTAAATGATATATTTAAATAAGTATCTAAATTTTAGATAAGTATTAATATATTAATATAAACAACAGGTAAACCATAGGTCAATATACCCAACTCCTTTCGTACGAAGGGGCTATCTTTATTCTACTTTAATTTCCTCTAGAAGATAGAAACCATACTGTCTCACGACGTATTAAACCCAGCTCATGTAGCTCTTTAATCGACGAACAGTCGAACCCTTCATGATTTTTGCATTCATGTGGATGAGCTAAGCCGACATCGAGGTGCCAAACCGCGCACTCAATTTGTACTCTCTTGCGCAAATTAGCCTGTTCAATTTATGTTATCATAAAAGATTTTACTTTTATTTCCATTTTTCTCAAAATGGTTCAGACTATTTCATCATCTTTATTAACTATTTTTAGGTAAACAATAAAATTATTAAACACCACTTACTCAACCTTTAATTCCAAAAGATCCAACACGAGATTTAGAATTTAATTTAGTATATTGTATATTAGGTTTATAATTTCCTCTTATAACAGATGAAGGATAACCTTTAATAGAAGAATATGCATCTATTAAATTACCGCTATAAATTACTTTGTGTTGAGATCTTGAAGCAGTAAAACGTCTAGTTAATCTACCTGCAGCTTTTAATCTTACACCCGATACTCTTTTATATTTTATATTATTTAATACAACTTTTTTTAGATATTGTGAACTTGTTTTATTATGTTGTATTAATTTATTTAATATATTATTTGTAGTATCTTTATTATTTATAACAAATAAATTTTCTAATTCAAAAAAATATTTTGATCTTTCATTTAATTTATTTTTTTTTATTTTTGCTTTTTTTACTAAAGCTTTTATATATCTTAATAATTTTCTTTTTTTTCTTAATTTTAATACTAATGGTTGTGTGAAAATATCACTATTAAAGTAAAAGTATTTTAAATTAATAATATTAAATTCTACATTTTTTTTATATATTTTTCTTACTAAAGTTATTAAACCTTGTAAATAAGAATTTTCAAATTTAGCTTTATTAATATAAAGTAATTGTTTATAATAAGTGTAGTCTTTTAATCTTTTTAAAGATTTTTTTATAAAATTCATATAATAAAATTTTTCTACTCAATAGAATTTTGGACTATAATTAGGTAAAACATTTGTTAATATTTTACTTTTTATTTTTTGTTGTTTTAACATATTCAATCCTACATCTTTTATTATTTGTAATTTTTCTACAAATATAGCTTTATTAAATAAACTTGTATATCTTTTTCTTAATTTTAATAAGTAATTAAGTCTTTGTCTGTTATATACATATAATGTTATATTCACATTATCATTAGTATGTTTAAATTCTCCATCACTAACAAAAATTTTATTTGTAGATAATTTTCTATTTCTATTACGTATTTTTTCTTTTCTTAATTTAGATTCTATATTTAAATTATATGAATTTAAATAACCTTTAATTAATTTCATTACTAATCTACTTGCAACAGGTATTAAACTTAAAGAATTTTTGTTATAAACATAAATACTATTCTTTCAATCTCTTATTGTAGGAACAAAATCTTTATTACGAATAATAACATTTTCATTATTTAATGATTTTTTCTTATATGTATTTTTTAATTTAGCTTTTATAATATTTAACATATTTATAAATATATTAAGATATTAATATAATTAATCAAATTAATTATATAATATTAAAGCTTGGTCTATGACCAAGTCTATTTCATTATTATTACATTATAATAATAATAATTATACAATTTTTTTTTATTAATAGTTAATAAAAATGTTGGGCATTAAAAAAGGATTATTGTTAGCAATACTCACCTTTTAGTCGTTGAACGTCCTTATTTTATTTTATAATACCATTGCTACTGTTATTTATTGCTAAAATAAGTTTCGCTTCAAATACACTTAAATTAATATAAGTTGTCTTTGAAATTTACCCAATATATTACCAATAATTTTTAATATTGGAGGACTCACAGTTATAAATCCCTAGCGTAACTTTTTCTATAATCCAAGACCTTTCCTTTATGCATCTTGTGATCATATGCCCCGCTTACGCGACTGATAGACTTGTAGGTCAAACAGTAAAGCAAGATTTAGCCATTAAACTTTGAAAGTATAATTAATCATCATAATAATAAAGGTTATTATACAATATTAATATGACAAAAAACTTTTAAATATTAAAGTTTAAAATACATCTATTCACCATATAGTTAAAATCTTACTTAAATTAAAAATAAATGTTGAATTTAATCTAACAATAACTGTATAATTATAAATATAATTATAACAAATTAAAATATTTGTAAATAAATTTACAAATTTACAAAATGAACTTTGGATATACCCAGGTACTTTTTGTGGGATCTGTGCCCCGCATAAACTGCCTCCCAATCCTCAAAAGCATATAATAGGAGACGAATAAAGGTGTTTCATTGTTATCAGACAACTACCTTATACACTAGTAATCACTCCAAATTTTTACTTTTGCAATTAGTAACAGTAAAGCTGCATAGGGTCTTCTCGTCTATCTAGAGGTAAACAGTATCTGCACTGCTATTCCAATTTCACTGAGACAATCATCGAGACAGCTGTTGTATCGTTAAGTCATTCATGCAGGACCGCATTTAACGGCCAAGGTATTTCGCTACCTTAGGACCCTCATAGGTAAGGCCGCCATTAATCGGGGTATCCTTCAAAACCTCAGTTAAAAACCAAGGTAAATCTGTTACCCAGCCGACATTGGGCAGACATCACACTCAATACTTTGATATTTTATCTTTGCAGAGTGCTGTGTTTTTATTAAACAGTCGTACAACATTATTTCATGTTTCCTCTTATCATTAGTTTAATTAAATCATATCATAAGATATGTTAAACTTCTAATAATGGCCCTCCTTATTCCGAAGTTACGGAGTCAATTTGCCGAGTTCCTTAATGATTGTTCACTCAAACGCCTTTGTATTCTCTACTTGCTTACTTGTGATAGTATCTAGGTACGGTATATATTATACTTTAGATAAAAGTAAAAAATTTTCCAGAACCTTTATTACTTATTAAAGGTTTTGTTTTTTACTTTTAAGTATTTATATATAAATTTCATCAAAATTACCTTTTGATTAATATATTTAGATACCGAAAATTAAATATAATACCATAAGCTTAAGGCGAGGATATTCCTTTTTCGTTACTCATGTCAGCATTATCTCTTGGATTTTATTTTGAATAATTTTTTATTTATATTATCTCAGATTTTAATTTTTAACTATAAAGATATATAGAGTTCATATTTAATCATCCTAACATTCATGTTATATAATATATTCGCCTTAATTATCCATACTTACATAATATTTTTATAAATATTATGTAATTAATATTTATCCAATGTTCCGCTACCCCACATATACAATATTATTATATTAAATATGTGTACAAGATTTCGGTATATTATTTAGATCCGTTAAATTTTCAGTATTTTTTTCTAAAAAAGTTAATCAGTGCTCTGTTACGAGGTCTTCAAAAAATGGCCGCTTCTAAGCCTATTTCCTGATTGTTTTAAAAAAAAACATCCTTAATTTCACTCAACAATAATTTTGGAACCTTAACTCTTGTTCTGGGCTGTTTCCCTTTAGACATACAACCTTATCGCACTATGTCCGATTATTCAACATTCATCTTTGCCATTCCGAGTGCAAATACTCTCCGGTAAAGTCACTACAACCCCCCGATGTTGACAAAATCAAAAGATATTGTCCGAGATCACAGTTCTGTACCTGCTAAGATGTTAGTTAAATTACCTACTCATATAGGTTTCGCGGAAAACCAGCTATACTAGTCAGTTTTGTCTTTCACTAACTTACCACAATTCTTCGGATATCTTTACAACGATAACCCGTTCGGGCTTTTATAACCCTGATCATGGTAAGATCACTAGCCTTCGGGTCTAATTCTAGATACTTATTCATTTTTTCATAATTGGTTTATCTAAGCTAGTTACTTGCTACTTTTCCAAGTAATCATTGCTTGCATCTAAAATTAACTTGCTGACCCATTATGCAAAAGGTACGCTCTTATTATTTATTTTAAATTTCACTCGAGCTGCTTATAAAACTACTATTTCAAATTTTACCTCACGGTACTTTTTACTATCGCTTATATATCATATTTAGCCTTAGAGGAAGGTTCCCCTATATTCAAACAGATTTTAATCCATTTTACTTTAACAAGTTTTGTTATCAGGCTTTTGTTATTTAGTTGACACCAAATAACAATCTCGTTTGATTTCTTTTCCTAAAGTTACTAAGATATTTCAATTCACTTCGTTTATTATTCAATTTCTCTTAGAAAACTAGATTCACTAGATATTCTTTAATATATAGCTAATTTTCCATAATAGTTTCTTTATATACTTGTTTTAATTTTTTAAAGAAATATATCTTTCATATTACTTATATTGCGAGATACACTTATATATTTAATTTATACTTCAGGTTATTATGATTCGAACATAACTACTCCTCAACCCAAATGAGACGCCTAACCAACCTGGCTCTAACCTGTATTATATCCGTATTTACCTTATTTTATTAATTTAATTATATTAGTATATTCATTATATCAGAGAGTATATGATTCGAACATATGAAAGTTTTATCTTTAGCTAGACTCAAGCTAGCCGCCTTAAACCACTCAGCCAACTCTCTTATTTATAGATTTTGTATTATTTAATTAATTTTATTCTATTTTTGTAGAATAAAAAATTTTTTTTTGATTCTTCAGTGACTCGAACACTGAACATATCCTTATCAAGAACACACTTTACCGATTAAGTTAAAGAACCTATTAACTTAATAGGCAAGAGAACTTAGATTTGAACTAAGATCAATAAGTTTGAAGCCTATTGTTTTCCCCTTTAAACTATACTCTTCGGAAAAGAGATGAATCGAACATCTAAGTGTAATAACACAATATTTAGCAAATATCTTACCCTACCTATAGCAACTTTTCCTTTATTTCCGGGTTAAACCGGCTTCGATCCGGCATCAATTTTCCTGACAAGAAAACTCTTTACCAATTAAGATATTAACCCCTTTATGACTAGCCGAATTCGAATCGGCATCCTTCGTTTGGAAGACGAATCGTTTACCTATTAACACATAGTCATTATGTCTAACCGGACTCGAACCGGTATTCTTTTATTGGCAGTAAAATAGTTTACCCTTAACATATAGACATTAATCACCCGAATACTATTCGACATTGATTTATAAACAAGAAAACTCTTTACCTATTAAGTTATTTACCCCTTTATGACTAGCCGAATTCGAATCGGCATCCTTCGTTTGGTAGACGAATCGTTTACCTATTAACACATAGTCATTATGCCTGACCGGATTCGAACCGGTATCCTTTTATTGACAGTAAAATCGCTTTCCCTTAACACACAGACATTATGTTTAACCGGATTAGAACCGGTAATTGGCAATAATACAGTTTACCTATTAACTTTTAAACATCAGTACCTGCTAGATAAGATCCGACATAGACAAGAAATCTATTTTTCATTAACTTATTAACCTTTTTATGACTAGCCGAACTCGTATCGACATTGGCAGTAAAATAGTTTACCTATTAACCTATAGTCATTATATTTAGCAGGATTCGAACCAATAATTTTTTATTGCCTGTTTATTATTTTCCATTTGCTTAGGTGTACTAAACTAGTATTATAATAATTATTAATTTGAATAATTATAATAATATAAGACTTATGGGACTTGAACCCATATGGTAATGATTAAAAGTCACATGTTTTACCTTTAAACTAAAGTCTCTTAATATAAAAATATATTTAATTATAATTTTTATTAAAATACAAATTTCCGCATGTCACTCTAATATTCGTATATATTAATTATTTCTGTTTTCTTGTTATTAATATCACACTGCGCTTCCTTTTATATTATTTTAATAATTTTCTTTTTTTTTTATTAACAACCTCAGTAATAAACTGATATATATAAGAATAATCAGACCACATCTACAAAGTGTCAGTATAAAATACCTGATTCATAACCAAGGTGATGATGATCTGTTAAGTGATAAGCAGCTAAACGTCATAATCCTACAGCTAAAAAGGCTGTACCTATCATAACGTGTAACCCGTGAAAACCTGTTCCAAAATAAAAACATGATCCGTAAACACTATCAGATATAGTGAATGAAGATACTGTATATTCTACACCTTGTAAGAATGTGAAAACTATTGCTAATGCGATTGTAACAACTGTTCCATACAATGCTCCTTTTCTATTACCTTGTATTAATGAATGATGAGCATAAGTAATTGTAACACCTGATGATAACAAGATTACTGTATTTAATAATGGTAATTCAAAAGGATTTACAGCTTGTATACCTAATGGAGGTCATTGTGCTCCTAATTCTACACTAGGTGATATTGCACTATGGAAGTATGCTCAGAAGATTGCTAAAAAGAAAAATACTTCTGATATAATAAATAAACCTACTCCTAAATTTAATCCTTTTTGTACTGCATTTGTATGATTTCCTAAATATGTCCCTTCTGAAATAACATCTCTAAATCATAAACCCATAACATAAGCTACATTAATTACGGCTACTGGTACTAAGTATTCAAAACCTTGAAAACCATGCATAAATAAAACTGTAGCAGTTGTAAGGATAAATAAAGATAAACTAGTAAATAAAGGTCATGGAGACGGTGAAACTAAATGAAACGGGTGATTTTGAAAATTTTTTTTTGTTTGATATACCATTTTAATAATTATTTTTATTAAACCCTACTTTACTCTTAATCCTTCACTTCACCTGTTACTCTTAATCCTTCACTACACCCTTTTCACTTATATATTAATTGTTTACTTTTCACTTATATCTTAATTGTTTACTTTTTACTTTTATCTTAATTATTTTTGTTTTATTGTTATCATTATAGCACCCACCATTCCTAATAATAGAATTACTGAACTTATTATTAACCATACTGAGTAACTAGTATACATAATATTTCCTATTCCTGTTATATGTGTAAATTCTACTAAGGAACTATCTCAACTTTTACTACTAGCATATGCTATATTTTGTTTTGACATAGATTCAATAATTCCAAAAAAAATTGCATCTGAATCATTTTGATTTTTTATTAAAAAGTATAAGTCATATAATGACTCAGACATATAAGAAATTATAGTTTTATCTGTTAAATTAGAAGGTAATACTTGTTCTACTATATTATAGAAAAGTAAAACTGTTAAAACAGCTAAAGGTATATCATTATTTGTTTCACTTAATAATTCAGAAATTCTAATGTTTATTAACATTAAAATAAAAAGAAATAAAATTGAAACAGCACCTACATATACTAATATATAAGATAATCCTATATAATTATACCCTACTAATATTAATAAACCTGCAATATTAACAAATAAACCTATTAAAAATAATACAGATACTATAGGATTTCTACTTACAATAGTAAATACACCAAATAAAATCGATATTAAATAAATAATATCTACAAATTCTATCCTAAATCCATTAGTAATATAATCGTTTAATAAAAAAATATTGTTCATTAATAATTTTTTTTTTTTTTCTTTCATTATTTTATACAAAAATAAAATATCAAGATAGGTTTGGAATGTTATAATAGGAAGAAAAGGAATCGAACCTTCGATGGCTTAGAGCCATTGAGTTTACAGCTCAACCCGTAAACCAACAAACGGACCCTTCCTTAAAATATATTTTGTCTTTTTCTGGATTTGAACCAGTTAAGAAGAAATTCTTAAATACCTTTTTAAAGATAAAATATTATATATATTTTCTGTTATTTTATATATATAATATTTATATATATATTTTTTTTTTTTTGTTAAAGTTTATTCATCCCGTGCAATTTCCATTACACGAACCATATTTCGACTTAACACCAATCAAAGTCATGCATACGAAAATAAGATTTATATATTTATATACCTGATTATATATATTAATACATAATCAAATCAAACTTATTGCACGCACTTCTTTCAGCGCCTGACGAGTGGTTAGTACCTAACTGAGATTCAATTCACCGTGACGATGGTGATTCACGATTACTAGTAATTCCTTATTCATGTAGTCGAGTTACAGACTACAATCCATATTATATCCTGTTTTGGGGATTAGCTCCATTTCACAATATCGCATCCCTTTGTTAAGGCGTATGTGGCACGTCTATAGCCCACAGTATTAAGGCCATGATGACTTGTCTTCATCCCTATTATCTGATCCGATGTAAAGGCGAACCACTTTATGTATTCAAATAAAGTGAGGGTTTTCATTAATTTAAGGAATTAACCAAATCTCACGACATTAACTAAAGACAGCCGTGCAGCGCTTGTAACAATTTAATTGTTATTCAAACTGTGGTAAGGTTTTTCGCGGATTATCGAATTAAATAACATACTTCACTACTGGTTTCAGAAACGGTCTAATGATTTCAGTTTATATGTTGCCATATTACTCTTGAGGTGGAATGCTTACATTTTCATTTATAAGCTAAATAAAATCTAGCCTATGACATTCATCATTATCTGCTTGGACTACTAGGGTATCTAATCCTTATTGCTACCCAAGCCTTCGTCCCTCAACGTCAGTTCTTACATAGAAGGATGCCTTCGCCGTTACCAGTCCTTCTGGTATCAAAAGATTATATCCCTACTCCAGAAATTCTTCCTTCTCTCATAAAACTCTAGTAAAAAAGTACTCAAATAGAGTTTAATTTACCGTCTAGGTACCCTTTAAACCTAATAAAGATGATTAACACTAGTCTTCTACGTATTACCGCGACTGCTGGCACGTAATTTGGTCAAGACTTATAAATAGAAAATTGTCATTATCATGATTCTATTTAGAATTTTATACGAGTTAATCGTTATTGTATTATTACAATACATTTTCATTCTTCCAAGTTACTGGTTCAGCCTTTCGGCCATTGACCAATATTCCTCACTGCTGTACTAAAACGCATTGGGGTTTTTTCAGACCCAATGTGGTCGATCAACCTTTCAGTCACGACTACGGTTATTTGCTAGAAAAATCATTACTTTTCCTACTACTCACCGAGATAAAGATTAACATCTTAAAGCGGACCTTTATTTCCTTTTTTTCTATAAGGGATTTTTCCCCTTACTTTAAGGTAGTCAATTTACCTTTTACTCACCTGTACACCACTACTACTCAGTTAAAAAAAACTAATTAGTCGTTCGATTAGCATGTGTCAAGTACTTGGACAGCGTTCAATCAGAGCCATCATCAAGCTCAAAAATAAATTGTATGTATGTATGTATACACATACTTATATTGTCTTTTTCACAATACTTTTTTTTTTTAGGTCACTTTATATAAATGAGCCGGGGAAATCGAATCCCTTTATTTTGATTTGCAGTCAAAACACATAACCCTTTGCTCAAGCTCCTGTATATATATATATATATATATATATTAATATTATAACATAAGGTTATTATCCTTATATTTTACACAATACTTTTTTTTTAGGTCACTTTATATAAATAATATAAAGAATAAAGAATATAAATAATAAAGAATATAAATAAGCCGGTTCCTGTTTACATTTTAATAATTCTAAATTAAAACTAAGCATAGGGTTTATTGTTCGCTATTATTATAATGTATGATAACATATATATAATAATTATTAGTTTCTGTTATTATCCTTATATTTTTACAAAGCTTTAAAGCCGAAGCCAAGCATATATGCCTAAAAAGTTATGGACTTTCCTATTTACATAAAATGTTTATATCTTTATTTTTATTTAATTAAAATTATAAATGTAACTATCATTTTAGATTACATTTAGAATTTAAAAATAGTAGTTCACTTTATCTATGATTTAAAACTAGTTCACTAGTTCACTTTATCTATGATTTATTATAATTGCTTATCACTTTTTATAGAGCCGGGGAAATCGAATCCCTTTGTTTCGATTTGCAGTCAAAACATATAACCCTTTGCTAAAGCTCTTACATATAATCATACAAGAATATATGGTTATTAACCTAAACCTATTTGGTCTTTAGTTTAGTGTAAATCTAATCCGTCTTTAATATAAGAACAAGTTAAAACTACAAAAACTTGAGCTTGAATAAATGCAATAGCTAATTCTAATCCTGAAAATGCAATTATAAATGCTAAAGGTATTAATCCTAAAAAGAAGAATAATATACCACTAGTCATTATATTATATGTAAATCCACTTAATATTGATAAAAGCATGTGACCTGATAAAATATTTGCCGCTAGTCTTAATCCTAATGATACATTTCTAGATAAGTATGAAATGAATTCAATTAATACTAATAACGGCAATAATGCTAAAGGACATCCTGAAGGTACAAATAATGAAAAGAATTTTAATCCATGTCTTTGAAATCCTAAGAATGTTGCACCTAAAACAACAGTAAAACTAAGTGAGAATGTTAAGATAAAATGTGATGTAGATGCAAAACTATACGGTACCATTCCTATTAAATTATTTACTAAGATAAATATAAATAATGCATATATAAATGGAAAATATAGTTGTCCTTTTGTTGGATTAAGTTGATTTATAACTATACTATGTACTGTTGCATATATACTTTCTTGACTTATTGATCAATTATTTGGTATTATTTTATTATTATTTGTTGCTAATAAACTATATGTTAATATTAAAAATATACCTATTGATAAATATAAACCTATATTTGTTAATGATAAATGTATGTTTCCTAATAAATTAGCGTTTAAAGAAAATAAATCTTTTACTTCAAATTGATCTAATGGACTTGCAATAAAATCTAAATTAAACATTTTTTTTATTATTTTTTGTTTTGTTTCTGTATATTCAATAGATTGTTTTAAATAAGAATTTTATATATTAATTTATTATTAAATTTAATATTAAATTTAATATTAAGCTTAGTTTCTTATTTTTTTTTTTGTTTTAATTATAATTTATTTATATATATACGAGATATAAAAATACGTACGAATTTTGGTAAAATGTATTTACTAAATGCGTATATTAATACTGTTAATATAACAAAAGCAAACACTACTTGATTTACAAAAAAGAATGGTACTAATTGTGGCATATTTTATCAATTATTTTGATTTTTTTTTATTAATTTTCTAATCATTTTTTTTTATTTTTTTTTTATGTAATATACTTTTTTGATTTTAATTATTTATATAAGATTATTATTATATGTTTATTTTTAAATCTATTAACATATTTTAGAATTTTTTTTTACCCATTAAAGTCAATCAAATTTTTATAAAAATATAAACATTTTTTATCATTTTTTACAATTATAGGGAGTATGTATACATTTTAAAAAATTAGTAATGTTTATAAGAACTTCTAAGTTTATTGAATTATGATACGAATGTGTTAATTTTGTTTCATATTCAGGATCTTTATTCATTAATTTTTCTTATACTGATATACCTTCATGTATTAAACTCTCAGTTTTTTCTAAGTTGTTAAACCAAGCCCTTAAGATGAATCGAACATCTATCAAAATATTAACAGTATCCCGCTCTACCGTTGAGCTATAAGAGCTAATTATTTAAATTATTCTTATCTAAGATTCGAACTTAGATCAGAATATTAGAAGTATTCTGCTCTACCATTGAGCTAATAAGAATATATATATATATATATACATATATATATATATAATATAATTTAAAATGATTTAAATTTATATTTATTTTAATTAATAAAAAGAAAAAATCTTTATACTTTAGTTATTAATATAAAAAACAAAATTATAATTTTGTTTTTTTTTTTAATTTACACTATATATTAAAGAAGAAACTGAATAATGTAAACCATCTAAAATTGGAGCTGGATAAATTCCAAATAATACTGTTAATATAACAAATACTAATAACATTATAAATTCTCTTCTAGTTACATCACCTATATTTTCTACAAAATATAGAGAGTATGAACCTCCAAAAACTATTCTATTATACATAAATATTGTATAAGCAGCAGAAAATACTATAGAAGTACTAGCTAAAACACCTAAAATAGGCATTCTTTCAAACACTCCATATAATGACATGAATTCTCCTAAAAAGTTAAGAGTTAAAGGAGTTCCACTATTACCTAATGATAATATGAAGAATAATACAGAGAAAATAGGCATAACTTGAGCCATACCTCTATAATATGTGATCAATCTAGTAGATGATCTGTCATATAAAATACCTCCTGCACAAATAAATAAACCTGATGAAACAAAACCGTGAGCTAAACCTAAAACTATTGAACCTTCAATACCTTGTACTGTATTACTAAATGCACCTATTAAGTAAACAGCTGCATGAGATACAGATGAATAAGCAATAAGTTCTTTAATATCTATTGTTCTTAATGTACTAAAACTAGCATATAATATAGTTATTACACCTATTACATATATTACATAAGTATAATTTATAGAAGCTTTAGGTAATAAAGGTAAAATTAATCTAAATATACCATATAAACTTAATTTTAAAACTATACCTGCTAAAATTATACTTCCTGATAAAGGTGATTCAACGTGAGCTTTTAATAATCAAGTATTTAAAAAGATTACTGGTGTTTTAACAGCAAAAGCTATAAATATCCCATAAAATAAAAATAATTGAGTTATATAATTAAAATTTGCTTTAGATAAAGCATCAAAATCTGTTGTTCCCATTATAGAAGACATTGCTACTATAGATAATAACATAAATAATGATCCTAATAAAGTATATAAAAATAAATAAAAACTAGCTCTTACTTTATTGCTTGAACCAAATAATCCTATTAATAAAAATAAAGGTGGTAATATACTTTCAAAAAATATATAAAATAATAACACATCTAACACTAAAAACACTGCTAATAATAATGTTTCTAATAATAACATTATTACCACAAATGATAATACATTTTTAGATTGTATTGAATTTCAATTAGATAATATTGCTATAGGCATTATTATTGTTGTTAATAATACAAAATATATAGATAAACCATCAACACCTAAATAAATATCAAAATAACTTATTTGATAATGTTCTTCAATAAATTGAAAATGTTTACTACTAAAATCAAATAATATAAACATAATTAATGAAACAATTAAATTTATAATTGTTGTAAATAATGCTATAGATTTTATTCTAATATTATTAATAATAGATAAACCATAATTTGCTTCTACTGTTACTAATCCTACTCCTATTAAAGGTATTAATAATAATAATAATAATAATGACATAAAATAAATATATATATATTTATATAATTTACTACTTATAAAATATTAAAATTTAAATAAAATTTAATATTTTATATATTATACTATAGATATGATAAATAGTTAATTAATTTTTACATTAAATTTTCTAATTAATTTTTTATTTAATTTATTAGAAAGAAATATAATCTATAATCTTAATTGAAGTTTATTATAATTTTTTCATATCCTTTAAATCCTATAGTGTATATTATTTGACATACCTATTTTTTAGATCAAGATTAATCCATTAGATCTGTTATTTTAATTCTTTTAGCTGAATGTACTAAATTTAAATCATCTGTTCTTTTTCTTTTAGATCCTTGTATTGGTGAATTATTTATAGTATTAAGTATATTATTATTACCAACATTAGATATTTGTTCTGGTGTATTATTTCTAGAATTTAATATATTATTATTATCTACTCTATTTGTTTGTTTTGGTAAATTCTTTACAGTATTTATAAAATAAAGAAAGTTATTAAGACCATCATTAGGTATTTGTTCTGATGTATTATCTATAGAATTTAATTTATTATCATTATCAACTCTAATTGTTTGTTCTGGTGAATTCTCTCCAATTATTCCTATATCACCTGCATTACTGTTATTACTAGATATTACTATTGGTGTATTATTTCTAATATTTCTTATATCACCTTCACTATCACTAGATATCACTATAGGTGAATTTCTTGTAGAATTTCTTGTAGAATTAAGCATATCCATAAAACCAACACTAGGTCTTGATGATCTACCCCTAGTATTTAATATATCACCTTCACCAACTTCATTTATTATATTACCTCGTGTATTTAAATTATTATTTGTATTAAATTCAATTCTATTATCAGTTGGATAATTAGATTGTGAGTTTTGTATTGTATTATTAACATTAGTTGATAAAACATTATTATTAGATGTTATAATACTAGACTGTTGAGGATATTGTTGTGTATTAATATATGGCATATTTCCAGACTGTTGAGGATATTGTTGTGTATTAACATATCCCATATTTCCATACTGTTGAGGATATTGTTGTGTATTAACATATCCCATATTTCCATATTGTTGAGGATATTGTTGTGTATTGATATATCCCATAGTTCCAGACTGTTGAGGATATTGTTGTGTATTAACATATCCCATATTTCCATACTGTTGGGGATATTGTTGTGAGTTAAATTTTGCTAAATTTCTATTTCGTTCTATAGAACCTTCATGAATATTAGTGTTTAAATATTTAGCTTCTAAATTATTAGTATTTAAATTTAAACTACTAGAATTTATTTTTCGTCACATAGTTTGTTCACGTTGTTCTCGCTTAGCTCTTCTTCTTTCAATCTCTTCAAGACTTAAATTACGATTTGCTCTATTATAACCTTTTGCTTTCTCTATTCTTCTTTCATATTCCTCTGGGTTACTTTCTTTTAACTCATTATTAATAGCTTTTCTATTATTATGATATTCAATATTTTTTTCATGCGATCTTGTTGAATATCTATTTATATTATGTGAAGCGTATTGTTGTATATCCATTTCAATATAAGACGATTTACCTCTTAAATCTTCTGAATTTTCTGTTAAACCACCTGCAATTACTCCTTCTGAACCATCTGGAAAACCTCCTCCTCCTCCTCCTGAAGGACCTGTTGAAGGATTACTATTTGGTACTTCTTGAGGTGCAGGATTACTAGATTGTCCTCTTTCTACATGAGGTTCAGGATTAATTTCATTAATTTTTACTAGAATTAATCTTTCCAACTTTTTACAACATAAATATATATGTTTACATAATCATATGGTTGTTAATATACCTAATATATTAAAGATTATATATAATCAATAATAATTTTTTTTTATATTTGTATTTATATAATTTATATGTATTAATCCCATTATAATTAATATTGAATACATACTATATATATATATTATACCTATTGTATAAAAAATTTCATATTCGTAAATACATCAATATATTGAAAATACTATTGCAAATATTAAAATTATAAAATAATATATTAAAAGTTCTTTAAACTTATTATATATTTTTATAACTCTTTGATTGTTAACATAAACAGATTTTACTTCATCTATTAATAATGTTTTTATAGAAGATGTTATTAAAGTTTTTACAGGTTTATACATATAATATAATACATAAGCCGCAAGAAAATTATCTGTAAAAGAATTAAAAAAATAATATCAATCTAGTAAAATTAAGATTATAAATATTATATTTAAAATACTAATTATAGATTCAATGTTATTTGTAACAAATTGATATAATCTATCTAATAAATTAAAGCAAACTAATAGTAATTTTATGTAAACGATTTTTAATTTATCTATACTTATTTTGATTAAATATATTATAAATTTTAATATATAACAATCAGATAAAAAGATTTTTAGTTTTTCTCATACTTTATAATTTAAGTTAATTATTTTTTTTATTAAATATCTATAATTATTATATAATAATATCTTATATTTAAAAAAAAAGCTTTGTAATGCTTTACATACTATATCTATAAAGTCAATTATATATGAATTTTTATATAATAACATTCATGTTAATTTAAAAATTTGTAATTTTATTGAATTCATACATTGATCTTTGATTTCTTTACCACCATAATATTTATAAAAATGATCTAAAAATCTTGAAATTAACGTTATAACAAGTAAAAGTTCATAGGTATTATTAATAACCCTTGAACTAAACATGGAAATAGCAAAACATATGATATAACTATAGGTAAAAGAACTACTCAACAAACTGACATTAATTGATCAAAACGTATTCTAGGAAAAGAGGCTCTAACTCAAACAAATACAAAAAATAAAATTGCTGTTTTTACAGCTAAATTTAAAGGAGAAGAAGTTCAATGCACAAGTGTATTATATAATAATGTATTATCTATATCAATAAACATATTTAATATATATATTATTAAATCTATTGGTAATATAATTAAATAACCTCCTAAAAATAAAATACTATTTAAAATACAAATTAATACAATACTAGCATATTCAGCTAAAAAGAAGAATACAAAAACACTAGCAGAATGTTCTGTCATGAAACCACTTACAAGTTCTGATTCAGCCTCAGCTAAATCAAAAGGAGCTCTATTAGTTTCTGCTATAGAACCTATAAAGAATATTAAAAATAAAGGAAATAATGGAAATATGTAACTTACTGCTCTTTGTGATTCTATTATAGATATAATACTTAAATTTCCTGATAATAATAATATTACTAATACTACAGAACTTAAAATCAATTCATAACTAATTAACTGAGCTGTACTTCTTAATGAACCTAAAAATGCATATTTAGAATTAGCAGATCAACCTGCTAATAAAATTCCATATGTTGATAAAGAACCTACCGCTAACATATATAATAAACTTAAATAAAAATCAGATATATATAAACCTATACCAAAAGGTACTACAAGATAACCTAATAAAGAAAAAATTAAAGTTATTACAGGTCCAAGGAAAAATAAAATAGGATTAGATTGTGTTGGTGCTACAAACTCTTTTAATAATAATTTCAAAGCATCAGCAAATGCTTGTAATAAACCATAATAACCTACTGCATTAGGACCTACTCTTCTTTGCATACTAGCCATAGTTTTTCTTTCCGAGATTGTCACAAAAGCAACACACATTAAAGTAGGAAGAACTACTAATAATCCTTCAAGAATCGAAATTAAATATGTTAACATTTTATATTTTATATTTTATTTCTTACATTATAAAAAATATATGTTTATATCAAATTAATAAATTAGAATAACGTGCAGTATTTTTATAAAACTATATCATATATTTTTATATCTAATATTTAACAACTAAAAGTAATACATGTATATATTACATATTACTCAATATTATGTATTTTTTTTTTTTTTCAATATTTATAAATATATATATAATTATATATTAATTATAATTTGAATTAGAATTAGAATTACCTATATTGCATTCTACATAACAATAAAATAAAAATTATATAATGAAGAGCCGGGGAACTCGAATCCCTTTATTTCGATTTGCAGTCAAAACGCAGAACCCTCTGCTCAAGCTCCTATATATAAATTTATTTATATATTTGGTGTAATTTTTTATTACTTAATTTTTATATTAAGCTTCAGATTCAGAAATTTGGTATAATTTTTTTATTATTTAATTTTTATATTTAGCTTCATATGCATAAATATGGTATAATTTTTTTATTACTTAATTGATATATTTAACTTCAATAACCATAAAATGGTGAACTTTAAATTTGCCCCATAACTAAATAACTCATAAATTTAATTATTTCTGGTGAGGCTAAGCCCTTAAGATGAATCGAACATCTATCAAAATATTAACAGTATCCCGCTCTACCGTTGAGCTATAAGAGCTAATAATAAAAATAATTATTTTTATATTGTCTTTTTCACAATACCTTTTTTCACTTAGGTATATATTTTTATATTCTTAAATTGCGATTAACACAATATATATTTTTTTATGTTTGTATGTATGTATACACATACTTATATTGTCTTTTTCACAATACTTTTTTTTTTTTTAACTCACATAATTAAATATTTAATATTTAGCTAATTGATCAAATTGATAATTGTTTTACAATTTACAATTTATTTAAGTATGGATTCTTATTTAAGATTCGAACTTAAATCAGAATATTAGAAGTATTCTGATCTACCTTTGAGTTAATAAGAGTATATATATATATATATACTTAATAAAATTTAAAATGATTTAAATTTATATTTAACAAGATGGTTTTAATAATGTATATTTTTACATATATTAAAAATATAATGTTAAAGACATAATTATTTATACTAAGTATTTATATATTATATAGAATACTTTATTTTTTAGTAGCCAATTCAACTAAACTGTTTTCAATTAAACTGATAGCTGGTACTATTACAAAGAAGTGTGCAAAATATAAAACAGTAGAAATTTGTCCAAATTCAATAAATGGAGTTTCAACGTGTTTTGCACCAATTTGCATTAAAACTAAAAAATTAGCAACGAAAATATAAAATGCTACTTTACTTAAAGGTCTGAACTGTACTCCTCTTAATTTAGATAAATCAGTTATAGGCATAACCATTAAAGCTAAAATAGCAGCAAACATAGCTATAACACCTAATAATTTATTAGGTATAGATCTTAAAATTGCATAGAAAGGTAAAAGATATCACTCTGGTACAATGGCAGGTGGTGTTTGCATTGGGTTAGCCATAACATAATTTTCACTATCTCCTAAAGCATTAGGCATAAAGAAAACAAATACAGATAATACTATAAAGAAAATAAAGATAGTAACTAAATCTTTAAATATAAAGTAAGGAGCAAAAGGTAATCTATCATAATTACCAGAAATACCTAAAGGATTACTAGATCCTACAGTATCGTGCATTGCTATTAAGTGCATAATTACTAATGCAGCTAATACAAAAGGTAATAAGAAATGTAATGCAAAGAATCTATTTAAAGTTGCATTGTTTACAGAGAAACCACCCCAAATGAACTCAACAATATCTTGACCTATTCAAGGTATAGCACTCATAAGGTTAGTAATAACTGTTGCACCTCATAAACTCATTTGACCATAAGGTAATACATACAAACTTACATTGTAATAATTATTATTATTATTATTACAATGCTATAATAACTTTTAATTCGTATATTATATACACAATTAGTGTAAAGTTCCGACTGTACATTAAGCAGCGTTTCAGCCACCCATCAGTGACCCAGTCTGTAGCGATCATCTAGATAACCGACGGTCTTGATGTTAAACATTTTTAACCGTTTTCACTGACATTGCCAAGAAAAATATATATCTTTCTCAATACCTTTGTCAAGGTATTCCACTTTAGCCTTATTTTCTCCTAGAAGTTACATAAGGTTTTAAACTTGTGGGACTATAACACAAACAAACAATTAACTATTTATACTTTACAATTCAAGTTCTTTTTAATATTTTACTTTCAGATTTTAAAGCTCTTAATATAGTTTTATAAGCACAATTTACACTGTTAGCTGCTTCTAATATAGAACTATATTCTCCATGTATGGTACCATTTTTATTATATAGTACTATAGGTTTAGATTTTTTTTTAAGATTAGCTAAACCTTGTTCACTATAATTATGTGGCAATCTTGATAAAGCTTTATCTCTCATTCTTTCTATAGTAATTTCGCTTAATTTATTACCTTTATTTAAAAGTCCAATTTTTTCACGACGTTGTTCACTATAGTTAGATTTCATTTTTATACGGTCTATTTCCGTATGTTTGTAACCAAAACTATTACCTGCTTCAGTAAGAATATTATAATTAGGTAAAAGAGATTTAAGATAAAAATCTTCTATATCCAGTAACATTTTATTGTTTTCTTTATTAACTTGTTCTGGAAATAACTCTAGTACAATAAACCCAAAATTGTCTATACCATATTTCCTTACAGCATTTTTAACTATTTTACTTCCAACTAAACTTATTAAATGTTTGTGGAATCTTGAATATAATTTACCTGTAGCTGCAGAACCTATATAATAATCTAAAGTTATTTTATTAACAATTAAATAAATACCGGCTTTATTTTTTGAATATTCATTTATTTTATCTTTTATTTCTTGTAATTGTAAATCTTCAAAGCAAATTTCTGGTTTTAACATTTTATTTGTTAAAAATTCAGTTAATACTTTACTATACTCTCCTGTATTAGTTTCAGTAGTATAGTTTCTTTTATTAAAATTGTTTTTATTTTTATTGTTTTTATATGTATTGTTTTGTTTGTGTCATTTTGGGCTATTTGACAAACCCAAGAAAGCTGTAGCCATCATAACTATAAGAATTACTGTACCTATAGCTCATGTTAAAGTTCTAGGAGATTTGTATGATCCATAGTATAAACCTCTTCCTATGTGTAAATACACTAAAAAGAAGAAAGCTGATGCTGTATTAGCATGTAAATAACGTACTAATCAACCATTATTAACATCTCTCATAATGTGTTCTACAGAATTAAATGCTTCTAATACACTAGGTGTATAATGCATAGCTAATGTAACACCTGTTACTATTTGAATTCCCAAACATAAAGCTAATAAAGAACCAAAATTTCATAAATAACTTATATTAGCAGGTTGAGGTGAATCTATTAAATATGAATTTAATATTTTTAATAAAGGATGACTTTTTAAAATTCTCATTTATATATTGTATAATTTTTTTTTTTATTCACATAATTATTGAATATTTAGCTAATTGATCAAATTGATAATTAATTTCTAATTTACAATTTATTTATAATATTATATGTTAATTTATAAAGTTTATATTTATCTTTTTTCCTAAATATTACTAGGTACAAATAATATAATAGATAGAATATTAGACATATGTAATCATTCGTTAGGCATAAACATAAATAAAAGAATAATTAAAGTTAATATAGAAATAGTTATACTAAAAGAACTAGATAAAGCAAATTTTGAATCAAAATATAATTTCTTTACTATTTTATCTTTTTGTATAATAAGAGCTGGTATTTTTAGATCTTTTAATTTACTAAAATATGTGTATGAATGTCCATCAAAGAACATTGTTTTTACAATAAATAAGTAATAAACCGCACTTATAACACTAGTTAAAACTCCTATAAGTGTTAAAAAAATAAACCCTTCTTGTAAAGCAGCAGAGAATACCATCTGTTTTGCAAAAAATCCCATTAAAGGTGGAATACCTGCAAATGAAAATAAAGTTATAGATAAACTCAATGCTAACATACTATTTATTTGGAAATATCCCTTAAGTTGACTTATTAATTGAATTGGTGAATTATTTTTATCTATTAAATTATTATGGTTTATATTTTTATCATTATAAGCATATAAACTATAACCTATAGCTACTAATAAAATGAAAGCATTTAAATTAGATAAACTATATTGTATTAAATAGAAAATAAATGATTGTATTGATTCTACACTATTTATAGTTAATGCTAATAACATAAAACCTAAATGAGATATTGTACTATAAGCAAATAATCTTTTAATTCTAAATTGAGTTAAACCTAAAATAGTTCCTATAATTAAAGATAATAATGAACTAACTAATAAACTTGTAGTTCAAGAATATTGAGTAGTTATATATATACTATTAGTATAATGAACTAATTGTAATAATAAAGTTAATATAGATATTTTTGCTATAATAGCTACAAAAGTTGTTACTATTGTAGGTATACCATCATAAACATCAGGTGATCAGAAATGGAATGGTGCAGCTGATATTTTAAATAAAAATCCTACTGATATTAATAATAAACAATATGGTATATATATAGTTATTTCTTGTTCATTTATTATTCCTGCTAAATTATTTATAACATAAAAACTATCTAAATAAGTAACACCTAGATTTGCATATATTAATGCAATTCCTAATAAAATAAAACAAGAAGATAATCCACCTAGTAAAAAATAAGTTAAACTAGCTGAAGTTGAAGATTCAGAATTTCTATACATAGCACATAATAAATATAATCCATAACTTTGTAATTCTATTGATAAAAAAATTGAAACTAAATCACTACTTGATATTAATAATACACTTCCTGTTATTATAAAAAATAACATTAATGTATATTCTAAGATTGTATATTGTTCTCCTTTTTTTAAAATAATATTTGACACAGTTAAATTTTTTACAAATTGTAATTTTGTAAATAATAACTTGTTAAAACTCATATATTCATTAGATATAAGTTTTCTAGGATAAAAACTTGTCATGTTCAATATTAATAAACTAATAATAAATATTAATATATGAAATACTTGTGTTATAGAAGATGTGTAAAATAATCCTCCAAATAACCCAATTCCATTATCTAAATATGTAATAAATAAATTACTATAAGATAAATAGATACAATATAATAAAGCTATTATACCAATTCTACTATATAGAATTGCAGTATCACGCCTAAAAGATATAGCATTAGATAATAATAAACAAAATATTGAAGATAAAAGCATATAAATAATTAATAGAAATTTAATATAGTATAAAGGTATTAATATAACACTATTTAAGTTAATTCAATTTATATTTTATATGCCCTAACTTTGCATCAGCTTGAAAAACATTAAAAAATTCTATACTTCTATTAAAATCAGTTATTGAACTTGCTATATCACCTCCGTATAATTGTGCTAATACTATAAAGTCACTCATTTTTTTTTTTTTATGTTTGAATGTATGTATTAAAAAGATTGTTTTAAATAAAATTTTTTTTTAGATTATTTATTATTATTATTTTTTAATAAAGCAAATAATGTAAAAATAACTAAGATTAATAAATTATTATCATTATAAGAAAAATATAATAAAGAAATATAAAAAATTAAACCTATTAATATGTATAATGCGTAAGTAGTTACAACACCTGTACTTAAATTTCCTATACTTTTACTTAAAGCTAATAATCCTTTTTCTAAACCATAAGGTCCTAATAATTCTACAGAACCTTTATCTAAACTCTTAGATGTTTGACCACCTAATTTTAAAATACCTTCTACTATGTATTTATTGTAGAATAATTCTATATAAAATCTTTGATTAAAGAAACTAAAGATATTATAACCTGATTTAGAAAATTTAAAATTAATAAGTAACTTAGGTAAAAACTCTGATAATAATACAGAAATAACACTTAATGACACAGTAAACATAAATGGTAATAATTTAAATAAAGTAGGTACAGCGAATTCTGTATCTAACATTATTTCATGACTAGGATGAATAAATAAACTATTATCTATAAAGAAACCAGTACCTAATCCTATAAAAATATCTTTAGTTAAATAACCAAAAAAGATTGAAAAGATAGCTAAAATAATTAATGGTATAGTCATAAATAAGTCACCTTCATGAGCATGTTTATAATTAACTATAGGACCATTAGGATTAGCTAAGAATGTTAAATATAACACTTTAGCTGAATAAAGTGTAGTAAACATAGCACCTATAGTAGCTACAAAATAAATTATAGTACTAGATAGATAATATTGTCCATAAGCAGACTCAAGAATAAAATCTTTAGAATAGAATCCTGTCATAAAAGGTACAGCTACTAAACTTAATGAAGCTATTAACATAACTGAATAAGTTAAAGGTAAGAATTCTCTTAAACCTCCGTATTTTCTAAAATCTTGATTATCTGCTACTGCGTGTATAACTGAACCAGCACCTAAGAATAATAATGCTTTATAAAAAGCGTGATTTACTAAGTGGAATAAAGCTAAATTATAACTTGATAAACCTACAGCTATTACCATCATACCTAATTGACTCATAGTTGAATAAGCAATAACTTTTTTAATATCTTGTTGGAATAAACCAATTAAAGAACTAAATACTGTAGTAATAGCACCTAATCATAAGCAAAGAACTAATACAGTTGAACTGTATTCTATTAAGGGTGATGATCTCATTAATAAATAAACTCCTGCTGTAACCATAGTAGCAGCGTGAATTAAAGCAGACACAGGTGTAGGCAAATATGTTGATATTTATTATTTATAAATAAATATACGCAAATACTTACGTATTTGTTCGGACTATATCTTTAGATAACAATTATTTATTAATTTTATTTTTTAAAACGTTTATTTTTTCTAAACCTGATGAAGTTAAATGTTGTTTACTATTTACTAAATCATAAACTTTAAGTCAATTATTATAACTTATTAATTTTTTAGTTTTCAATTTATATACCTTTAAATAATTTAATACATTATTTAGTTTTGTTAGACTTACCACCATATTATAACCATCATATGATTTAACATAATGTACTTTTCCATTTAATAATAAAGCAATTTTATTAAGTAAATCTAACTCATCTTTTTGTGATAATATATATCTAACTGTAACTTGTGTACTATTATATTTTTTATTTTTAATAGTACTAACAGTAAAACAACCTTCAGAATCAGTAAAACCAGTCAATCAACTATTATTTAAATTAATATCAGTAATATTTTTTTTATATACTATATTTTCATTATATATCCTATTATATGCTTCTATTCATTTAGCAAATTGAATATTTTTATGATTTGTTAATATATTACCATTAAAAATCTCTATTAATCTAAGTATAGCTTCTTTTTTTCTAACTCTAAAATGATGAGTTTTATTGGTTTTATCTTGTATTGTTACGCTACCAAAACCTAATTCTTTTTTAATATAAAACAAAATTTGTGCATCTTTACTAGATTGTGTAATCTTAAATTCTAAATATTTATCATTATAAACTGAAAAATTTCCATCTCCTTCAGTAAAACCTATGAATCAATATTTAAATTCATCGTTTAAATTTTTTAAATATACGTTATTGTTATCTATTTCACATGTAGTCTCTGAAGATCCTTTATGTTTAATAGACAAATCTCCTTCGTTTTGCCCCATAAAGTTTCTTGCGGATTGTCCCTTATCTAAGATTTTTCCTAACAAAATAAAAATTTGAGTGGACCTAGATAATATAGGATGTTCCCGCATATAGTGAAATTTTAAGAGAGCCCTTTTCAAACCCTCCATAGCTTGAGGTAATCAAATATGTAAACCTACTTGTGAACTTTTAGCTGTAGCACCTATTAATAAACAAATACCAATGATCGTAATCGTAGTTTCATTATAATACGGAGCTAGTGCAAATACTGTACTATAATCTATGTTACCAAAAGATCATAATATAGTAAACATACCTACAGTTAATAAACAATCACCTACTCTATTAGTTAATAATGCAGATAAAGAACTTTGGTTTGCTGCTATTCTAGTAAATCAAAAATTTACTAAAAGATATGAACAAACACCAACACCTTCTCACAGTGTTAGTGTTAACATTTAGAATTATAAATACTGTTTATAACCTAAAATAAAATTTATTTACATAAACTTTGGACTATATCTTCATCCTAATAGGATGTATCACGTGTAGTCTCTGAAGGCTGAATTAAATAATTCATTCCCTGCTGATTGTCCAGCAATAATCTGGATATCCCAGCAAATAGTGATATCATAATTTATAATATTTTTTATTATAAACGGCCGAGAATTGACCTACAAACATTATTAAATAATTATTACCTGTTACAAGTATAATCATCATAAAAGTGAATAAACTTAAATAACTAAAGAATCTTTGATTATGGGGATCGTGACTCATGTAACTTATAGAGTATATATGCACTAAACTAGATACTATTAATACAGGTAATAACATAGAAACAGTTAATGAGTCAAATCTAAAATTTCATAAAACATATAATGATTCTACATCAACTCATCTTGCTACATTTATTGTTACAGGTATATTATTAAAACCTACTTCAAAAAAGGCTAAGATAGCTAAAAATGTTGTTGTAATTACTGAAATACATGTTATTAAATGTGCTCCGCTTACTCCAACCTTTCTACCAAAGAAACCTGAAACTATTGAACCTAATAAAGGTAAAATTATCAATGTTAAATACATTATTTATATTGTATTGATATACTTCCTCTTAATCTATAATATGCAACTAGGATTCCTAAACCTATTGCTGATTCTGCTCCTGCTATTGTTATAATATAAATAGCAAAAGTTTGTCCTAAAATATCATCAAAACTAAGTGAACTAATTAATATTA